GCACGTGTTGAATGGATCAGAGAAGGCAGGGTTCCCCTACAAACGATTCAAGCTAAAATTGATTATTGCTCTTATACAGTTCGAACTATTTATGGAATATTGGGCATCAAAATTTGGATATTTCTAGACGAGGAATAATTTTACTACTTGTCTTTCCCTCCTATCCAATGATTGAACAAAAAAAAAGACCAATTCATTCTTTTTCTAATCAAGGGGAACATTTCTAATTCTTAATTCTATAAGGTTGAATAAAAATCCGATTGACCATTTGATATAATTGCTATGCTTAGTGTGTGACTCGTTGGTTTTTTTAGGGTGAGGATTAAAAAAGCCCAGCCCACATAGTATGAACTAAAAACTATAGAACTAATAACCAACCCATCACTTCGCATTATCTGGATCTAAAGAACCAGTCAAGATATGATATATAAGTCATATCTTTGTAGCAACTGAAATCTTTTGCATAAACAAAAAAAAGAAATCTGATTCTAAGTTGTAAAGCAAAATAGACAAAAAAGATGTGGATAAACGGAAGGATGAGAGAAAGAGATAAAAAGAATACCAATGATATAAAATTCCAATATGTAAGGTCTATGAGTAATCTCATAAAAAGCAGTGTAATAAAGCATCAATACGCATTCATACCATACTAAAAAGAATCTTCTTATAGAAATAGAAATGGAACAAAAAATTAAGAGCTTCGAGCCAATAAAGACTGAGAAGATTGACTCAAGAACCAATTCCATTCTGAGCTCCATTGTAGAATTCGGACCTAACCATTAAGTAAGAAGTGATGGGAACGACGGAACTTGTGAATGCAAAAGATTCTATTGAAAAGGAATCTTAATGATTCACTGGTCGGGATGGCGGAACGAACCAAAGATTAATTCATGTATTCTGAGATCTGAGAAGTCACGAGTTAACCCTAGAAATGAAATAGGGATTGAAAGAGTAAATATTCGCCCGCGAAAACGTTTTTTATTGAAAAATTTAAGAGACAATACAATAAAGGACAAAATAAGGATTTGGTATAATAATACAATTTTTTTTTTTCTATTTAGAAAACTACAAAGTTTAGTTATCTATTCAAACAAGATATACAAATTACTAATTGATTTAATGAAATTTCAAAGAAGCCCACGTTCAAGGTATTACTCAGTAAATACATATATATATCTTAACTTAAGATTGACTATTCTAGCTTAATTCAAATTGCATTTTTTTGAATCCTTTTATTTGCGAGGAGCTGGATGAGAAGAAACTCTCACGTCCGGTTCTGTAGTAGAGATGGAATTCAGAACCAACCATCAACTATAACCCCAAAAGAACCAGATTCCGTAAACAACATAGAGGAAGAATGAAGGGAATATCTTATCGAGGTAATCGTATTTCTTTCGGTAAATATGCTCTTCAGGCACTTGAACCTGCTTGGATTACATCTCGACAAATAGAAGCAGGCCGACGGGCAATGACACGAAATGCACGTCGTGGTGGAAAAATATGGGTACGTATATTTCCAGACAAACCAGTTACACTAAGACCCGCAGAAACACGTATGGGTTCAGGAAAAGGATCCCCCGAATATTGGGTAGCTGTTGTTAAACCGGGGCGAATACTTTATGAAATGGGTGGAGTAACAGAAAATATAGCCAGAAGGGCTATTTCACTAGCAGCATCTAAAATGCCTATACGAACTCAATTCATTATTTCGTAATGTAATAGAAAAAATATAGATATAGAAAGGGCTCTTAGATATGAATCAAAACCGCATGTTTCTTTTTTTTTTGACAAAAATATTTCTTTTTTTCTTCGCCCTTTGCATTCAAAGAACGGATTAAAAAAATGATTCAACCTCAGACCCATTTAAATGTAGCGGATAATAGCGGGGCTCGAGAATTGATGTGTATTCGAATCATAGGAGCTAGCAATCGTCGATATGCTCATATTGGTGACGTGATTGTTGCTGTGATCAAAGAAGCAGTACCAAATATGCCCCTACAAAGATCAGAAGTAGTCAGAGCTGTAATTGTGCGTACCTGTAAAGAACTCAAACGTGACAACGGGATGATAATACGATATGATGACAATGCTGCAGTTGTTATTGATCAAGAAGGAAATCCAAAAGGAACTCGAATTTTTGGTGCAATCGCTCGGGAATTGAGAGACTTAAATTTTACTAAAATAGTTTCATTAGCTCCCGAGGTATTATAAAATAAAATGAAATTGTGATCTGTTTCAAGTAGGGTATTTGAAAGAAATAGATTAAATAGTAGATTGTGTCTCACGCATATATCTTTAATAATTCATATCATATTCCAAAATAAATAAGTAAAAAACACGTTGATTATATCAAATTTGGAGACCCCAATAATTTTAGTTCATCATGGGTAGGGACACTATTGCTGAGATAATAACGTCTATACGAAATGCTGATATGGATCGAAAAAGGGTGGTTCGAATAGTATCTACTAATATTACCGAAAATATTGTGCAACTACTTTTACGAGAGGGTTTTATCGAAAACGTGAGAAAACATCGAGAAAACAACAAATATTTTTTGGTTTTAACCCTGCGACATAGAAGGAATAGGAAAGGACCCTATAGAAATATTTTCAATTTAAAACGAATCAGTCGACCTGGTCTACGAATCTATTCTAATTATCAACGAATTCCGCGAATTTTAGGTGGAATAGGGATTGTAATTCTTTCTACTTCTCGAGGTATAATGACAGATCGAGAGGCTCGACTTGAAGGAATAGGTGGAGAAATTTTGTGTTATATCTGGTAATCCTTTATAATACCCAAATTGGATTCGAAACTTCCTATTTGTGAAATTTTTGAAAAAGAAAAAAGGGGGGGTGTCTAATATCTTTCGCATTAGTTGAGACCTCAAAGGAACTTTGTTTTATACAAAAACTGCCAGGAGATAGAGTCAAAATTGAAGTAAGTCCTTATGATTCAAACAAAGGGCATATAATTTATCGACTCCACAACAAAAATTTGAAGGATTAGGTTTTCAACTTCACCATTCCCTTCGTGGGACTACAATTCGAGATGAACAATTTTAAGAAACTTATTTTCTTCCAAGAAATAGATTCAGAATTAAGATAAGGAATAAAAAATATGAAAATAAGAGCTTCCGTTCGTAAAATTTGTGAAAAATGTCGACTAATCCGTAGGCGGGGGCGCATTATAGTAATTTGTTCTAACCCGAGACATAAACAAAGACAGGGCTAATCAGACTTGCCAGAAGAGCCGATGTACAAATAAAGAATCTGTTTTGACATGAAATGGATATATCCATATATCTCTGACTCATATTTACGAGATGATAAAATATGGCAAAAGCTATACCGAAAATTAGTTCGCGTCGGAATGGACGTATTGGTTCACGTAAGGGTGCACGTAGAATACCAAAGGGAGTTATTCATGTTCAAGCAAGTTTCAATAATACCATTGTCACTGTTACAGATGTACGGGGTCGAGTAGTTTCTTGGTCCTCAGCTGGTACTTCTGGATTCAAAGGTACGAGAAGAGGAACACCGTTTGCTGCTCAAACCGCAGCAGCAAACGCTATCCGTACAGTAGTGGATCAAGGTATGCAACGAGCAGAAGTCATGATAAAAGGTCCCGGTCTCGGAAGAGATGCAGCATTACGAGCTATTCGTCGAAGTGGTATACTATTAACTTTCGTACGGGATGTAACTCCGATGCCACATAATGGCTGTAGACCTCCGAAAAAAAGACGTGTGTAGAACTGAACATTGAAGAAATATCAAGAGAAATAAAAGATTCGATGATCTAATCAAATAAAAGTACTATGGTTCGAGAGAAAGTAACAGTATCTACTCGGACACTACAGTGGAAGTGTGTTGAATCAAGAACAGACAGTAAACGCCTTTATTATGGACGCTTTATTCTGTCTCCACTTATGAAAGGCCAAGCCGACACAATAGGCATTGCAATGCGAAGAGCTTTACTTGGGGAAATAGAAGGAACATGTATCACACGTGTAAAATCTGAGAAAGTCCCACATGAATATTCTACCATAACGGGCATTCACGAATCGGTACATGAAATTTTAATGAATTTGAAAGAAATTGTATTGAGAAGTAAATTATATGGAACTTCTGACGCGTCTATTTGTGTCAAGGGTCCTGGATATGTAACTGCTCAAGATATCATCTTGCCACCTTATGTGGAAATCGTTGATAATACACAACATATAGCTAGTTTAACGGAACCAATTGATTTTTGTATTGGATTACAAATAGAGAGAAATCGTGGATATCTTATAAAAACGCCACATAACTTTCAAGATGGAAGTTATCCTATAGATGCTGTATTCATGCCTGTTCGAAACGCGAATCATAGTATTCATTCTTATGGGAATGGGAATGAAAAACAAGAGATACTTTTTATCGAAATATGGACAAACGGAAGTTTAACTCCGAAAGAAGCACTTCATGAAGCATCCCGAAATTTAATTGATTTATTTATTCCCTTTTTACATATGGAGGAAGACAACTTATATTTACAGGACAATCAACACACGGTTCCTTTATCCCCTTTTACCTTTCATGATAAATTGGCTAAACTCCTAAAAAACAAAAACAAAATAGCATTGAAATCGATTTTTATTGACCAATCAGAATTGTCTTCCAGGATCTATAATTGTCTCAAAAGGTCCAATATATATACATTAGTGGACCTTTTGAATAACAGCCAAGAAGATCTTATGAAAATTGAACATTTTCGTAGCGAAGATATAAAACAGATATTGGGCATTTTAGAAAAATATTTCGTAATTGATTTAGCAAAAAATAAGTTTTAAATCTATTGGACTGACTTAGTGAAAATAGATTGAAAAAGCACAATTTAGCACAATTAATATTCTAAAAAGAAATTCATAATTAAATTGAATAGATGTATCTAGGGAGAATTCGCTTTGAAGAAACTATTCCCTAGATACACATGTCGTGTTAGTTCACAATTGAATC